TTAGGTAAATATCTAATGCGTTCCCCGACCGGAGAAGTTATTTTTGGAGGCGAAACTATGCGTTTTTGGGATCTGCGTGCTCCCTGGTTAGAACCTCTAAGGGGTCCCAATGGTTTGGACTTGAGTAGGCTGAAAAAAGACATACAACCTTGGCAAGAACGACGTTCCGCGGAATATATGACCCATGCCCCGTTGGGTTCTTTAAATTCTGTGGGTGGCGTAGCTACCGAGATCAATGCAGTCAATTATGTTTCTCCTAGAAGTTGGTTAGCTACCTCTCATTTTGTTCTAGGATTCTTCCTATTTGTAGGTCATTTATGGCACGCGGGAAGGGCTCGAGCAGCTGCTGCGGGATTTGAAAAAGGAATTGATCGCGATTTTGAACCTGTTCTTTCCATGACTCCTCTTAACTGAAGCAAGAGATCCAATACTTGAAGTAGGATTGAATTGGCTTCCACCCTAGATAATACATATTTTTTAGTTTAGTTGGGTAGATTGGGTCATACTTCATACTTCAAAAAAAAGTATTCTTTTTTCCTTTCTTTTCAACTCATTTATAGCTAACCTGTTTTTTTTGGCTCGGCTAGGTAGGATAGCCGAGCCATTAACCTTTATGATACTGAACTAGGCAAAACCAATAAAAAAACAAATCTATTCGCCGAGCAAAAGGAGAGAGAGGGATTCGAACCCTCGATAGTTCTTTGTTCTGAACTATACCGGTTTTCAAGACCGGAGCTATCAACCACTCGGCCATCTCTCCAAGAGAGAATTTAGAAATTCTTTTTATAATTTATTCTACCGAATAGAACATGACCAGAGCATAGGAATGGATACCACCATAACTATCTAGAGAAAAAGATTTGGAGTAAATCGATAAGTCTATTTTTCTCTATCTATTTATAGATGCATCATCTAGCACGACCTTTTGTGAAGTCAAAAAATGAAGTAAAAAAAAAAACTACCCCCGACCCCATGTCCGAATAAAGCGGTAACGAGGTGTTAATAAGTTATAGTTATAGAGAATTAATGGATTCATGGTAAAATGGAAAATCCCTCTATGATACATTTTCTTACAATTATATTTTTTTTTGAATGAGAGAGGGATCAAATGGTATAGTGCTTTTGTTGGTAACTTGGAGGATTAGAAAGATGACTATTGCTTTCCAATTGGCTATTTTTGCGTTAATTGCTACTTCAGTAATCTTACTGATTAGTGTACCCGTTGTATTTGCTTCTCCTGAGGGTTGGTCGAGTAACAAAAATGTTGTATTTTCCGGGACATCCTTATGGATTGGACTAGTTTTTCTGGTCGGTATCCTTAATTCTCTCATCTCTTGACCCCATTCATTCCAGATAAAAAAATAAAAACGACCCCCCCCAACCGAACTTTTTCGGTTGTGCGAGACACATAAAAATGCAATATAAGTCCTATTCAAAAAATGAAAAAAATTAGAGGGAGGGGTCAAAAAAGATTCTTATAAAATTGTACCGGAAAACAGGATAAAAATAAAGAATATAAATAAATAGAATTCTAAAAAATTCTATTTATTCTATTCTCTATTCTATTTTATTATAAAAAAAAATAATAATAATATTGATTAGCATATCAAAGAATATTAATATTTAATTAATATTTAATTTACAAAGAATAGAATATTAAAAATATTTTAATATTTTAAAATTAATATTAAAAATGAATATAAAAAAAAATTCAGTCTCTATTTACAAATATATTATATATAATAAAAATTACACAAATATATTATATATAATAAAAATTACTTTATACATTACTATATACATTACTATATACTATATATGATATTATTGAATATATCCTTATACTTATATTTTCTATTTTATATTTTATATTTAATAAAAATTATTGGTAATTGGAATGGCCGGGAAGAGAGTATTCGACATAGCTCTTCACAAATAGGATCCACATATTTCGTACCAAATAGAAAAAAATGCGGATATAGTCGAATGGTAAAATTTCTCTTTGCCGAGGAGAAGACGCGGGTTCGATTCCCGCTATCCGCCTAGGGTAATGTATTTAATAGAATAAATGATTCAGTGTAGTTGACCGTGCTAATATAGTGTTTCTGTCCTCGCCTTTCTTTTCTGTTACTCAAAAAACTGTTAATTCATTATTAGTTAATAGAATAAAACCCACTTTTTTTGACAAAAAAGTTGTTGCGGAGACGGGATTTGAACCCGTGACCTCAAGGTTATGAGCCTCGCGAGCTACCAAGCTGCTCTACCCCGCGATGAAGAGAAGAACTGGCAACTAATCAGCAAACAATAATGCCCCCTTTACCATATCTGTACAAATAGGGTAGCCCATTTATACAGAATGGTAAAGGGGGCTCCTCTATCTCGAGGATCCTATATATATGAATATAAAAACGAAGAGGGATTTTTCTTACCAACTTGATCTTGTTGCCCCTGGCAACAAACCTGCATGAACCCTTTCACGAAGTATGTGTCCGGATAACCC